ATTTGATTCCAAATTCAGAGCAATGCCTATTGTACCCTCTTCAAATTCTACTAATTCCCCTGCCATTACTTCATCAAGACCATGAATACGAGCAATGCCATCGCCTACTTGAAGTACGGTGCCGGTATTCACAATCGTGACTTCTCGATTATATTGTTCAATACGTTCACGGATAATATTACTAATTTCGTCGGCTCGAATGGTTACCATTAGTGTCTCTTAATTCTTTTTCGGAAACAAAGGGAGAAAAAAAAAAAATAATGCCTACAGTAAAAGGGCTAATCAGTTATTTCTTTCATGGCCCCGAACATGCCAATATTAGCACTGATGGTGCGTAAATGTAACTCGCTGTTCGAACAACTATTCAGAGTTCCTAGAGCTCCTTGTAAGGCTTGTTGGAAAACTCGCTGTCGGACCTGATTAATTGCTCTTTGTTGTTCAAAATGAATGGTTTCATTTTTGTAATTTTCTAATCGTTCCAAATTCTCATAAGTGGCATTAATCAAATTCTGTTTTTCTCGTTCTATCTCAGAGTATCCATTCACTCGAAACTCATCTGCTTCCATTTCCACTTTCCGTAAGCGAGCCCGGGCTTTTTCGAGCTGCTCAATAGCTCCTCCGCGTAGTTCTTCTGAATTTCGAATAGTACTCAGAATCCTCTGTTTTCGATTATCTAATAAATCACTTAATGAAAGTAGATTATTTTCCCATTCATTTCACAACTTCACTTCCATGATCTCTTCCCGAACCAAACATGAATCTTTCGATTCATTTGGCTCTCACGCTCAGTTACTTATGTTATGAGCATTCCCATATCTTTTAATGTAATGAGCCTACCCTCTCTTCTCTGTTCGTATTCCAAGATATGGAAACTGATACAAGACCAGAATATTCAGAGGACTCTTCCGACCAGACAAAAAAAATCTGTAATTGTCAGCAAAGTTGTTTTTTTTTTCTTCAAATCCAAAAAATTCTTCTTATTTTATACATAGGTCGTCGATTCAGCATTGGATAAAAAAAGGGCGAGACACCCATTTTTCCAGTAAATGGTTCAAATCATTTTATCGATATGAGTGTTCTATATCGGATAAATTGCCGACTATTCATTTTGAAACCATCTCCGTACTAACGTAGTGGTAGAAAGAGTACCATGTTGTGCCTGGACTTCAGGCGGTTTAGCTTTAACCATGTTAATGGTCCCACATTATTGGTTGATAGAGAATCAAAGTTGATTTACCAATGAGTCACGAAATGCTATGGTTCTTACATATGATTTCTTAATTTATTCAGAAGTAATTCGTCGAGATCGTGCACCTTTCTTCCCTATTTATAAATAAAAAAAAAAAGAAAGTGCAGCCGGTTGGATCCAGCCTATTCTTGAAATACACAACTCGCACACACTCCCTTTCCAAAAAAGATCAATACACCAAGCACTACACTTAGATTTATTAGATTTGTTGCTAAAATATCGGTATTCAACCCGAAACTCCCGGCGGATGGCCAGTAACCCAAGGAAACGAAAGAATCGGTTACATTTTTCATATGCTCTCCTCTTATAGATAGGACTAACAAAATCGAACAGAGTTCTTTTTGTATCACTTCGTCCCGTTTTTTTATTATTGATTTCTTTTTTTTATTAATTGACTTATTTGAAATATGAATATATTCATTTCATTTGAAATCATTTTCAAATTTCAAAAATGGATTCTTTATTATTATTTTATTTCAATTGAAGTTCCCAATAAGATACTTATTAGGTCCCCGGTTTCATGTCAATTGCGAAATACCTGGAACGCTTCCTAAAAGTCAAAAGGGGTTTCCATTAAATTAAGGACGGGAAGTGAGAAAGCGGGTGGATCTACTAATTCCTCATCCTCAAATCAGACCTTCCCCGGAGTATTGTCTCAACGAAGAAGTGGAGTGAAGTTTTGATATAATTCGAAGAAGCAAGCGGTAAGTCGACAGCAATAAAATAAGAAAAGAAGTACGTATTTTCACGTTTATAGAATAGGATTAAACAAAAGGATTTGCAAATAAAAGCGCTAATGCCACGACCAGTCCGTAAATTGTTAAAGCTTCCATAAAAGCCAGACTAAGCAATAAAGTACCTCGTATTTTACCCTCTGCTTCTGGTTGTCTCGCGATACCTTCTACGGCTTGGCCCGCAGCAGTACCTTGACCAACTCCAGGTCCAATAGAAGCAAGCCCTACGGCCAATCCAGCAGCAATAACGGAAGCGGCAGAAATCAGTGGATTCATGGTAAGTTCCTCGCACCAAAATAAAGAAATGGTTAATGATACAATCAACCAATGAATTATTACTTATTATTCCATCACTAAGATCCACCCGGTCAAAGTAACTAAGAACTCCGAATTGAAGTGATGATATACTGAATCATCAGAACTACTTCGATATCTCGTTTTTAGTTCCTATCCATGGAGTCTTTGGAAATCCATACGGTTCTAGTTCTTCCATTTCTTTGTTCCGAACCATTCTTTC